GGTCAAATTCAGGTTGCAGTTCAAGTTAGTGAAGTTATTTTATTGTGATTCAACATTAAAAGAACAGAATCACGCTCTGTAGGATTTGAACCTACGACATCGGGTTTTGGAGACCCACGTTCTACCGAACTGAACTAAGAGCGCTTTATTATGATGGGAGATACGGATGTCAAGAAAAGGATTCTTTTTGTACCCCCAATACATCTTGTATGTATAGTATCATAAAATGGTAGATTGTGTCCAATTTTAATCGATCTCAATTGACCCCTCGTTACTGTCCATAGGAGAAGTGATAAGTAGGGATGACAGGATTTGAACCCGTGACATTTTGTACCCAAAACAAACGCGCTACCAAGCTGCGCTACATCCCTTTCGTTTGTTGTACAGTGCCATTGTAGGGAATCCATGTTTTGTTTTCCACATCACAATTTCCTCTATCTAAATAGAATTTATTTTGCCATTTCTTCTTTTTGGTTTTTTGGTTTCATTCTTATAAAGAATTATATACATACCTAACGTATAAACGTATAAAGGAATGAATATTTATCAGTAGTGCTCAGGAAGAAGGGTTCATCTTTTTCTGTTTTAGGGACAGGTAGATTTCATCTACCGGATCGTTGTATATATCCATTTTGGTTAGAGATTCCCCGTACAAATGATCTTTAACTACATATGCATCTGATCATATATGTATTACAATATACAATAAAGTCAATAAAGTTAAAGAAAAAGAAGGAGGATTTTCAATGCGAGATATAAAAACATATCTCTCCACGGCACCTGTGCTAACTACTCTATGGTTCGGGTCTTTGGCGGGTCTATTGATAGAGATCAATCGTTTATTCCCAGATGCGTTGACATTCCCCTTTTTTTCATTCTAGTTATTGACATGGGAAGGGATCAAGAAGATTAGAGATACAATAAATTCTCTGTGACTAACCCCCCCTTTTTTCGGTTCTTTAGGATAGGAAAGAAAGAGTAAAGAATAAAAGTGGATTGAATCTCATCGAAACTCGGGTTCGGGTTAATATAGGGAGAACAGAAATGGAAATGTGGGTCGAGGGCAGGCTGTTCAAGATCATACAAGATACTAAATGAAATACTGGGATTGGGAATAATTGATAGTTAGAAATATTTGTATTACTTAATAATTTGATTACTCTATTGATTGCAACGAAATCTTTCATAATTGAATTGGATTTCGAGTTAGCAACTTCTCGTCTATTTATTTTTCATTCCTTTCTTCTTCGCTTCGGTTCGAATCGAAAATAGAAGAATTGAGTGAATTCAAAATCCAAAGGAGGTTCATGGCTAAGGGTAAAGATGTCAGAGTAGTAGTTATTTTGGAATGTACCAGTTGTGTCCGAAATGGTTTGAATAAAGAATCGCGGGGCATTTCCAGATATATTACTCAAAAGAATCGACACAATACACCTAGTCAATTGGACTTGAAAAAATTCTGCCCTTATTGTTACAAACATACGATTCATGGGGAGATAAAGAAATAAATCGAACGGAACGCGTGTGCCACTCTTCCAAGGAAGAGGAAGAAATTACATATACATATATAATATATACAAATCCAGTCCTATTTTGGTCGGATCCGAAATGAATGAAGAAATAGGATTTTAGAAATAAGAAATAAACCATGGATAAATCCAAGCGGCCCTTTCATAAATCCAAGCGATCTTTTCATAGGCGTTTGCCCCCAATTGGATCGGGGGATCGAATTGATTATAGAAACATGAGTTTAATTAATCAATTTATTAGTGAACAAGGAAAAATATTATCTAGACGAGTGAATAGATTAACCTTGAAACAACAACGATTAATTACTATTGCTATAAAACAAGCTCGTATTTTATCTTCGTTACCTTTTCTTAATAATGAGAAACAGTTTGAGAGAACCGGGTCGATCCCTAGAACTACTGGTCCTAGAACCAGAAATAAATAAGCCTATTCCTCAATCGAATCAAAACTCTAATTCGAACTCAGATTGAAGTTTTGTTCGAAAAAGCCGAGAGATTGTCGCGCCGTAATGTAATAATAAAAAAAAGAATGGGGGAAGAAGAAATCTTTTTTTTTTATTGAAACGTTTCGTTCATTCCTACTACTTATCTTATCATACGAATTTCTACTATACCCTCCCGGAGTTCATTCTCCGGGGAACTCCGTTTAAAGTATTCCAGTGAATTCCTTCCAATCTCCTTATTTGATGATCGCATTGGAAATCGTGTCAAGACAATTCCTATTTGATATGGCTATTTGCGCAGGTATTTTACGATTAAGAAGCAACTGCCTCTTGTACAGATCAAGTATTAATCGACTATAACTATGGGATCCCCTATTCTCACGAGTTACTGCATTTATCCGAGTGATCCACAAACGACGAAAACTTCTCTTTCGCCTGCCTCTATCCCGATGAGTGGAAACCAAAGCTCTCATTTTCTGTTGAGTAGTAGTTCGAGTAAGTCTTGAATGAGCCCCTCGAAAGGTTGCTGCAAATAAACGAATTTTTGTTCTACGTCTCCGAGCTATATATCTTCGTCTAACTCTGGTCATTGAATCAAAAGAAACTTTGATGAATAACTAATTGATTTCTTTTCTTTCAGTCATTCTTTTCCCCTCTCCTGGTTTATTAATAACAAAACGGATTCTTCCGATGTATAAAATGAAAATAAAAATTCCAATGGCTTTTGCTACTATAACCTTCCCAACCACGATTTTTTGATTTCTTCCAGGCATTTCACCTCAAAAAAAAAGAAATTGTACCGATATTAGGTATAAAATAAATCGTAAATGGACAAATAGTGGCTTCCATCGTTTCTATGGTTACTTCTTAAACGGCGAGGTCCTCTCTATACACCGGAGCCCCTTTCCTCATTTAATCAATGTTATTGGTAACTTGTACAGTTCACGCTCTTTGGCTCTACCGATGAATTATCGAGTAATAGGTCTTTTTTCAATGGGATCTATCCATACAGTGACGGCATTTAATTATGAAGGTTGAATAGGTAGCTGACCCTGTTAGTCCGTTCTTGCAAGAGTAGGAGCATAATCTTTCTGCTTCTTAAATATCATTCCCCCGCTTAATGGATAACCATTTGCTACCAATGGGAATTGCTTTTCATCTCAAATCGAGGTGATTGGATTTGCACCAATGGAAACCATAAATTCCATACAAATAGAGGTATACGAGAGATCTTTATTTTTCGATAGTGAATGGAGTTCTTCCATTCTATTCATTGGTACGAGTCATTGATACTGTAAAAATCGTCTCATTTGTTCTAGCTCATGATCCGAACGAGTCGCACATACACCCTAGTACATGTTCCTCGACGCTGAGGACATCCTCGAAGAGCGGGGGATTTCGTGACATTTCTGATTGGCTGTCTTGTGTTTCTAATAAGTTGTTTAATAGTTGGCATGCTGAATCATATACAGAATGGGCTGGTTTAGATCGATCCTAACCGGATGATTATGAATTACTTCCATTTCATATTTTACCCAGGTAAGAAGATAAAAGATCAAATAAGGGTTCATTCAAATTATGATTCGAAATGGAATCAAAGATTTATGCGAAATCCCCGGTATTTTCGATCGCTACAAGATCAACAATGCCATAATCTTGGGCTTCTGTTGCTGACATAAAAACATCCCTTTCCATGTCTTCGGATACAACCCATAAAGGATTGCCCGTTCTTTGTACATAAACCCTTGTGAGGGTTTCGCGGAGTTTCAGTAGTTCTTCCGCTTCCAGGATAAATTCTCCTGTGGGTGCCTCATAAAAAGAACTAGCAGGTTGATGGATCATAACCCTGATGATATAACATAATGAACGATTCCTCTATCTCGCATGATTGGGCGAAGGGAAGGGATAAAGAATAACAAGCAGGGAGAAAAAGATAGAATTGAACAACCGTACAGGCATCTTTTGTGCATACGGCTCTGTAATGGAATTTTTTTTTCTCTTTTTTCATCGAAGAAAGAGACAAGTCGAATCTATCAGACCCAGATCGTTGAATGATCCATTTACCATCCTTCCTTTCGGAGTAATCAAAAAATACTATGATGGTTCCGTTGCTTTATATATTTATCTCGTCTGTGATTCAGCAATCCCAAAGTTTCTTTCTGATCCGATCAAATAAAAATAAGTAAAAAATGATCTTTTTTTTTTTTTATTTTCACACTCTTTCATAACATAAATATTGGAAAGAGACTTCTGATGTGGAAGCAAAAAGGTTTGTGACGCTGAAATGGACCCCGATACATAAGATCAAGTCGGAAATAACCTTTCTTTCATACTACTATCTCGATACATAATCTCATATTATGAAAAAATAATAATAGTTTGCTCATATCGAACTTGAAATGCCATGCTATTATTACTTAATATTATTATTATTTTATTCATATTCCATATGACGAAGGCATAGTCTTTTTTTCTCTCAAATAAAAAAACTCATTGGCGCCAAGCGTGAGGGAATGCTAGACGTTTGGTAATTTCTCCTCCAACCAGGATGAAAGATCCCATTGAAGCGGCTAATCCCATGCATATTGTATGTACATCTGGTGGCACAAATTGCATAGTATCATAAATAGCTATTCCTGGGATTACCCATCCGCCGGGAGAATTTATAAACAAATACAGATCCCTGGTATCATCCTCTATACTGAGATATACCATGAGACCAACAAGTTGATTCGAGATCTCGCTATCAACTTCTTGGCCTAAAAAAAGTAATCTTTCTCGATGAAGTCGGTTGATTAGGACAAAATTCTATTCCTTAGGAACCGTACACGCACCTTTGGGTGCATACGGTTCAAAAAATCAAAATTGAGAAAAAAAAAAAAGAAATTGTCGATTCCAGCCCTATTTCTTTTTTCGTAGCGGGCTTTTTCTTCCATTTTTTAAGAAACATGAGTTTTGACTTGCTTCCCTATAAAATCAAAAAAGAATTCACTGAACTTATCGAGCTAACCCCTCATTGATGTATTGTTTCATCGAGATCTAAATCACGATGTAATTTTCTTGTTCCCGAATGGGCCTCTTCCACTCTTTTAGGTTTATGCTCTACTCCGGGTAAAGATCTGCCCGAATTCGATTTGCACATATAGGACAAATGATCCCAGTACCACTTCTTTTTGCTATGACTTCTTTTTTTTTTTCAATTTGTTTCATTTTCATGCCTTCCACAAAATATTCGATGTATTCATCATATTATTCCATTAATTGGCAATTTGAGATCACTCATATGGTATAAAGGAATCATTTCTGATAGGGTGGTAATCATACATGGATTACCTTGGTATTTTCTGAACGGAGCCTGTATACTTCATTTTATTGGTCCAAGCCAACCATAAATTCTTTTAATTGAGAATATTGATCCTCCAACCAAATAAATTGATCTAATTGCACTTCACGCTTCGAATTATTGATGGTTCAATCAATCTTTCTTGGGCGAAACAGAGGATATCTCGATCGGGGGAGAGAACGGGGAAATCCCATATGACCCAATATGTCTGACAAGTCACACTATACGTCAACCCAAACTGCATCTTCCTCTCCAGGACTCCGAAAAGGTACTTTTGGAACACCAATGGGCATTAAATGAAAGAAAAATGAAGTATTCTATTTCACTTTGATGTGGAAACGTAACAAACAATGGTTTATTGTCTTCATAATATTGTCGTTTATCGTATTTTATCGATAGATTGGAAAATTCATAGAGGAAGACGGAATAAAGGAAAATTCTTACGAACGGATCGTTCGAATGAGAAACAAGTATCTATACATTCGCTCACAAAAAATAGGATTAATCCCCCCATTGCGTATTGGTACTTATTGGGTATAGAATAGATCTGCTTCTCTTTGTTCCTACGAACAGAATTGTTCAATTATTACTAACGGAACAGAATAAATATTAACCCTTGTTTCGAGATAATCCAATGAAAAGGTGAGGTCCATAGCATAGTTATTTCCAATGTGATAAAGTTACATAGTATCTATTTTTTCTTTGAGAAAGGGGTATTTCCATGGGTTTGCCTTGGTATCGTGTTCATACCGTCGTATTGAATGATCCCGGTCGGCTGCTTTCTGTCCATATAATGCATACAGCTCTAGTTTCCGGTTGGGCCGGTTCGATGGCTCTATACGAATTAGCAGTTTTTGATCCTTCTGACCCCGTTCTTGATCCAATGTGGAGACAGGGTATGTTCGTTATACCCTTCATGACTCGTTTAGGAATAAACAATTCATGGGGCGGTTGGAGTATTACAGGAGGAACTATAACGAATCCGGGTATTTGGAGTTACGAAGGTGTGGCCGGGGCACATATTGTGTTTTCTGGCTTGTGCTTCTTAGCAGCTATCTGGCATTGGGTGTATTGGGACCTAGAAATATTCTGTGATGAACGTACGGGAAAACCCTCTTTGGATTTGCCCAAGATTTTTGGAATTCATTTATTTCTCTCAGGGGTGGCTTGCTTTGGGTTTGGCGCATTTCATGTAACAGGCTTGTATGGTCCTGGAATATGGGTATCCGATCCTTATGGCCTAACCGGAAAAGTACAATCTGTAAATCCAGCGTGGGGTGCGGAAGGTTTTGATCCCTTTGTTCCGGGAGGAATAGCCTCTCATCATATTGCAGCAGGTACATTGGGTATATTAGCAGGTCTATTCCATCTTAGTGTCCGCCCACCCCAACGTCTATACAAAGGATTACGTATGGGCAATATTGAAACTGTCCTTTCCAGTAGTATCGCTGCTGTCTTTTTTGCAGCTTTCGTTGTTGCTGGAACTATGTGGTATGGTTCAGCAACTACCCCGATCGAATTATTTGGTCCCACTCGTTATCAGTGGGATCAGGGATACTTCCAGCAAGAAATATATCGAAGAGTTGGCGCCAGTCTAGCCGAAAATCTGAGTTTATCGGAAGCTTGGTCTAAAATTCCCGAAAAATTAGCTTTTTATGATTACATCGGTAATAATCCGGCGAAAGGTGGATTATTCCGGGCAGGCTCAATGGACAACGGGGATGGGATAGCTGTTGGATGGTTAGGACACCCTATCTTTAGAGATAAAGAAGGGCATGAACTTTTTGTACGCCGTATGCCTACTTTTTTTGAAACATTTCCAGTAGTTTTGGTGGACGGAGACGGAATTGTGAGAGCCGATGTTCCTTTTAGAAGGGCAGAATCGAAGTATAGTGTCGAACAAGTGGGTGTAACTGTTGAGTTCTATGGTGGCGAACTCAATGGAGTCAGCTATAGCGATCCTGCTACTGTGAAAAAATATGCTAGACGTGCCCAATTGGGTGAAATTTTTGAATTAGATCGTGCTACTTTGAAATCCGATGGTGTTTTTCGGAGCAGTCCAAGGGGTTGGTTCACCTTTGGACATGCTACGTTTGCTTTGCTCTTCTTTTTCGGACACATTTGGCATGGCGCTCGAACCTTGTTCAGAGATGTTTTTGCTGGGATTGACCCAGATTTGGATGCTCAAGTGGAATTTGGAGCATTCCAAAAACTTGGAGATCCAACTACAAGGAGACAGGTAGTCTGATACAACATTGCTCCGGTATCTTTCGCCTCTATATTTGATTTTTTTGATTTGACATAAGGTACCATAGAAATATTGATTTGAATCATCGCCTTTCTTTGCTCTTGTCCTTTCTTTATCTGGGAAATAATCCTAAATGAACAGGTGTGGAAGCTATAATTGTAAACAACGATCGAATCTATGGAAGCATTGGTTTATACATTCCTCTTAGTCTCGACTTTAGGGATAATCTTTTTCGCTATATTTTTTCGAGAACCGCCTAAGGTCCCGACTAAAAAGATGAAATGATTTTTCATTATCTTAATTGAAGTAATGAGTCCCCATATGGGGGACTCATTACTTCAATTAGTCTCCGTGTTCCTCGAATGGATCTCTTAGTTGTTGAGAGGGTTGCCCAAAAGCGGTATATAAGGCGTACCCTGTAAAGCTTACAAGTGAACCAGATATGGAGATGGCGACTAAGGTTGCTGTTTCCATTATTAGAGAATTTCAAGACCACGACGGATCTATGCTACGATAAGATCGTTTATTTACAACGGAATAGTATACAAAGTCAACAGATCTCAACCAATGCAATAGTATTTATGGCTACACAAACCGTTGAGGGTAGTGCTAGATCTGGGCCAAGACGAACTATTACAGGGGATTTATTGAAACCATTGAATTCAGAATATGGTAAAGTGGCTCCTGGATGGGGAACCACCCCATTTATGGGTGTCGCAATGGCTCTATTTGCGATATTCCTATCTATTATTTTAGAGATTTATAATTCTTCCGTTTTACTGGATGGAATTTCAATGAATTAGGTCCATAAGAACCAGAAGCCCTAGCTTTTCAATCAAAAATGAATCACTTAGGACTCAGATTTATAGTCCATTCTGGTAGTTTGACCGTGGAATTCCGTTGTTTCGGTATTTCCGGAATATGAGTGTGCGACTTGTTATAATTGATCCTATTGATAGTACAGAGAAAGGGTCTGTCATCTCGACAGAGATGGTTCTGCCTCGTCGGATATTCATCCTAGTATCTGGAGCACGCAATATATGGAATAGATCAAGAAATATATGAACTATGATTCATACCTACTATTCAGACCTCGTGACTGGACTTCAAAAAATTTTCAAACAAAGAGGTATTTGATAAATTGAACGATTTTTCTTCCTTTAGAATCATGCTTATTTTGACCGAAGGACAAATCTTTCTCTGGATTTTTAGTCATTACATCTATGAATAAGTGATGATCAAATAGTTCTTACTCATAGAACCCTTGGTCTTAGTTTTTGGGTTTTATTGAATCATCGTGGTTCTAGTATGAATCTGAGGTTTCAATCGATTCATAGGGTCTCAACAAGAGAATTCCTATCAAAAAAAAAATAGTAAACAATAGTCAATCTGCATTACGCACAAACAAAAACAACAAATCAAATAACAAATAAATAGGGGAATAGAAGATTCAAGAGGCCTGTAACGATCAACATAAAGACAGATGAGCTAACTTGATATTTTGGCATTCTCATCACAACTAAAGAAGAGAGTTCGGGTTTTGGTTCCTTCGTATCTTCAAAGACGATTGAATCAAGTGGATAAATAAGAAATTAAAAATTTTCTATTACATATCCATTGTAATCAGTATTTGGGTGTTTCTGCTTGAGCCGTACGAGATGAAATTCTCATATACGGTTCTCAGAGGGGGAGTCCCCTTGGTTTACCTATCTCAATAAAGTATATGATTGGTTCGAGGAGCGTCTCGAGATTCAGGCGATTGCAGATGATATAACTAGTAAATATGTTCCTCCTCATGTCAATATATTTTATTGTCTAGGAGGGATCACACTTACTTGTTTTTTAGTACAAGTAGCTACGGGTTTTGCTATGACCTTTTACTATCGTCCGACCGTTACGGAGGCTTTTGCCTCTGTTCAATACATAATGACTGAAGCCAACTTTGGTTGGTTAATCCGATCAGTTCATCGATGGTCAGCAAGTATGATGGTCCTAATGATGATCCTACACGTATTTCGTGTGTATCTCACGGGCGGATTTAAAAAACCTCGCGAATTGACTTGGGTTACGGGTGTGGTTCTGGCTGTATTGACTGCATCGTTTGGTGTAACTGGTTATTCCTTACCCCGGGACCAAATCGGTTATTGGGCAGTAAAAATCGTGACAGGCGTACCTGAAGCTATTCCCGTAATAGGATCACCTTTAGTAGAGTTATTGCGTGGAAGTGCTAGTGTGGGTCAATCTACTTTGACCCGTTTTTATAGTTTACACACTTTTGTATTACCTCTTCTTACTGCCGTATTTATGTTAATGCATTTTCCAATGATACGTAAGCAAGGTATTTCAGGTCCTTTATAGAGAAGACAGATCATAGATATTTGTAATCGATCATATATAATTTCGGGGAGGAACAATAGTGTTTTATTGCTACAAATAT